ACATAATGTATGAAAGGATCTTTGAACAACCATCGGACGGGCGTAAAATCATTAGAACCGACTTCTTCAAGAGCTTTTCTTTTTCCATAGAAAAAAAGGTGTTCAAAAAGAGTTTCAGAAGATGTTGATCGTAAATGATAAAATTGGTTACAAAGAAAAATGAAGATGGATTCGTATTCACATACATAAGAATTATATAAAAACAAGAATAATCTTTTATTATTTTTTGAAACAATGGAACTTGATTTCTTTGGGGTTGGAATAATAAGACTATTCCAATTCTGATACTCATAGAGAAGGAAGCGTAATAAATGGAAAAAAGAGGCGTCTTTCAACCCGGAGCGAAGAGTTTGAACAACGATTTCTAGATGGATGGGGTAGGGTATTAGTATATCTGACACATAATTTAAATGTAAAAAATTGTCTTCTAAAAACGGAAATAGTGAATGAATTGATCGTAAATTTTGAGATTTGCCTATTTCTTCTTTCCTTTCTAAGGAAGATACTAATCTTAGGGAAAAGGGAATTTCCCCAATAACTGCAAATCCCTCTGATATCATTTGCAAATAAAAATTTTTGTTATGCCCCAACAATAGGTTTTGGTTTGACTCATTAGCAGAAATAAGCAAAGGATTCTGTTGAGACATTCGAGTAATTAAACGTTTCACCATTAGTGAACTGGATTTATTATCATAACCAAAATTATCCACCAAAATGAATCTATTTAAAACATGATCATGAGCCAGTGCATAAATATACTCTTGAAAGATAAGCGGATATAGGAAGTCCTGTTTCAAAAATTTATCGAGTTCAAAATATCGTTGAAATTCCCCCATTTGAAATTAGATTTGAACCAAAGATAGGCATAAGATACTTCTTGGATTATCAAATGATACATAGTGCGATACGGTCAAAACAAGGTAGTATAATAATAAAATAATATATACCTCGTAGACAGGTAAGCTCATCAACGGACTCTCCATCCTCTTTTTTTTTTTCATCTAATAGGTTTATGTTCGTTATAGGATAACAAGATGGTTAGAAATCTTTTATTTTTAAAACCCAATCGCTCTTTTGATTTTGGAAAGAATTGAATTATCTTTATCAATATACTGCTTCTTCTACACATTCCTCTCCAATGCATAAAATGCATAATGGAGAATATCAACATAGTTAGGATTCATAAAAAAAAGGATAATCCACTCATAGGAGAAGCCGTTCCCGCATCAGGCACTAATCCATTTTTAACGTCTATCTAATTAGATCGGGTAATCATTCAAAGTTAAGAACAGAAGCCGGTTGCTTTTTTGTTTCCCTATAATTAGAGCCATAGGGCTCTATCCATTTATTCACTCGACCCAACTTTTAATTCATTTTGTTCCGCCCCGATCCAAGCCTTTAAACAAGTCTTTGTACCGATCCGGTAAGAATGCAATATTCTCAGAATTATATATTGCTACGACATGCTATTTTTTCCATTCATTCCCTTTCAGGATCAGTCGTGGTCTTACAAACTCTACCGATGGTATGGACGAATCCCTTGCTTCATCCAAATGTGTAAACGATACTAGCCGCACTTAAAAGCCGAGTACTCTACCGTTGAGTTAGCAACCCAAAAATCTAAAAACAATTAGGATGTGTAAATGTCAATACAGTAAAAAAATATAACTAAATTTGAGTGCCATGACACTTTTAAACTAAGAATACAAAAAGAAATCTCAAATTTAAATATAATTAGAATTTAGAATAGATATAAATGTACAAGTGAATCAACCTCCCTTTCTTTTTTTTTTTCACTCCAATAAAAAATTATTGTATCACAGCGAATTCAACGAACCCATCAATTGAATGAAGTAAAATAAAAAACCGAACCTATGGCACGAAAAGATTTATACTTATACTTATACACGATCAAATTATATTTGTTCGATACACTGTTGTCAATATAAATGTTACGAAAAGAATACAGTGGTGAAAATGGAAATAAATTTAATATTAACTATAAGGACTGGTGTTGGATTGGCACTACATAGCTGCAAAAAGGTGTAGTATAGTAGATCAAGGAATAAAAAAGTAGTCAAAAAAAATCCGAGTTATTCAATCAATATAAGTTGAGCGAATAAGCAAGTTTGATTCGTGGGAATATCCACCTTCGCTTTTTGTCGTTATATACCAATACCACTAGAACAGGGGATTCTATGGGAACAATACGAAAAGGCGGAGCATAGTAGAGAAGTAGGAAAAGCTTATACTCTTTATTTAAATTTTGTTTGATTAAAGGGAAGTTCCTTAAAAACCTCCGCCTTCTTTGAAATATCATGAACAGTTCCTGTAGGTTGAGCGCCTTTTTCAAGGAAATATAGAATAGCAGGAACATTTGAATAAGTTTGATTCTTTATCGGATCATAAAAACCAACTTTCCGGAGATCTCTCCCCTCTCTTCGGGATCGAACATCAATTGCAACGATTCGATAGACGGCTCATTGGGATAGATGAAAATACCCCCCCTAGAAACGTATAAGAGGTTTTCTCCTCGTACGGCTCGAGAAAATTATGTCTATGTCTAAAATTAGAATGGCAAATAGATCCATAAAATCATCAAATCAATTAGACTATGATTAAAGATTTAATTTTTTTTCGTTTATAAATGTAAAACAAAAAATTGTACTCATAACTCAAGTGGGATAACTCTCAAATAGCTCACAATCCCTAAGCTATTTCATTTTTTGAGTGGTCTCTAGCCCCCTTCTTGTCTCGTTTAGAATCTGTTTTATTCTTCAGATTTAGTTATTGAGACAATGAAAAATGGTGTTTCCTTGTTCCAGGATCCTTTATCTTTTGTTTGAATCATTGGGTTTAGACATTACTTCGGTGATCCTTAATCCTTATCAAAATGGCAGCAACATACCTTTTTTGTGATTTCGTTCTATCAAAGAATCATCAGAACGGTTGATTCACGCGTGTTCCACTTTTGATTGAAAAAGTTTTACCAAGTCCAACAAATTTGACTTTTATTTTAGATTTGAAACTTTCTAAAATTGAATCCTTTCAATTTCTATATAGAAGCTATATTTACGAAGTTGTTCAAACTTATTAATTGACACTAACCCTAGACCCTTACCCTTGAGAAATGAATCAATACTTTCTACTCGAGCTCCATCATGTATATAATTACCCCTTTTTTACATTACAACCCAAGAAAAAACTGATGGGTTCTAGTCGAGCAGAACAAAGGATGTCGAGTCAAGAGCACTTTTATTCGTAATAAAATGGTGGATTATTACATCCACAGCTGATCATGTCCTTCAAGTCGCACGTTGCTTTCTACCACATCGTTTCAAACGAAGTTTTACCATAACATTCCTCTAGTTTGGAACTAGTATTTAATTGATTCAATTATGGAATCATGAATAGTCATTAGTGCGATCGCTAAATAATAATAAATCTATACTTTTGTCTTTCTATATCTATAATAGAAATAGATATGAATGGGTAGTTAGTTTCTGAAAACGTCTCAGCACTAATTTTTTATTTTTAATCCCATAGTTATAGTTAGCAAATAAATGGAAGAACTGTCACTGCAAGTAATTTCATCCCGGATATTCTATAATTGACGATTCCAATTTAAGTGATCATAAGTTTTTTTTTCACAAAATACAAACAAAGGCCGTTGTTACGGAAATAGAATGATACCATGCATTGTATTTGACTTGAGGTTCCATAAGTTTTCTGTAACCTTTCTATTTCTAGACCCCCCCAAAAAAATCGAATTTAATAGAATGTATGAATAATCCCTCGCCTATAATTTTACAACAATTTCTAGAACTCTTAGACCCAAACAAAAAATGACAAAAAATTCGGTGCAAAGAAAACAGATCTGTTACATATGTAATTTACTTGATCATTTGTTAATGAGATTCAGACAGATACATAGATATATGTATTTCAATTAAATATTAAAACGAAAATATATAGGATAGGGTACCTAAATTAACTTCAATCGAAATAGCAGAGGGATGGGCATAGGCATACAATGATAGTCTGTCCAACTCAAACTAGTGTGGTGTGGGGTCTATGTTCCCATCTGACCTAGATAACAAAACAACTAGATTAAGTTACATCTCTGTCTCATTCGAACGCAATTTAGTTTGAGAAAACAATATTCTTCTCTGAATCAGAGAAGAATAAGTAAAAATGATAAACAAGAATCATATTAGAGCCACTACTCCACTCTAAAATTCAAATTAAAGAGAGTCTTGTTCAAAAAAGTAAGAGTTTTCCGGATATAATGGGTGCTCTGGGACGGAAGGATTCGAACCTCCGAATAGCGGGACCAAAACCCGTTGCCTTACCACTTGGCCACGCCCCATTTAAATTTCAATTCTGCACTAATAAACACTAATATGAGTGTTGGTTTTTCGTCAATTCCAATGCAAATACATATCTATGCACTATAGTGTTGATAGGATTTTGCTACGTGTAGATATAAACTGGACTTGATTGATCATTACATATAATTTAATTAAGATATTGTATTGTATAAACGTATGATTTCTTATATTCTCTTTTTAGAATTGAAGGCTTTTGATTGGGTGAGTAGGTTGAAAGGATTTTTTGGTCTACTTTACTTTCTTCATTATTTTTTGCCTTATATCAATAACTCAATCAAAATACAATTATCTCCAAGAAAAAAATCTTTGTTATGCTTAATATTTTTAGTTTGATCGGTATCTGTCTTAACTCTGCCCTTTATTCGAGTAGTTTTTTCTTGGCCAAATTACCCGAGGCCTACTCTTTTTTAAATCCAATTGTCGATTTTATGCCGGTCATACCTTTGCTGTTTTTTCTTTTAGCCTTTGTTTGGCAAGCTGCTGTAAGTTTTCGATGAAATTTTGAATACTGTCTTAGCAAACTTAATTATTTATTCAAGTATTCAAGAAAAAAATTATAACAATTGATAAAATCATATAAGTCTTAGAGTATGAACCTTTAGTTGAAAC